TTGAGACATTATGGCTTTTGGGTCGACCCCGGTAACAAAGAAGGAATCCATAAAAACTTAGGATCCGACACCATGATAAAATACTACCCTCATGATTAGACCATGTCCCTGAGATTTGATAAAAGAAAGGTGCATTAGCGGTTAATACGTTGTAATTGGATAAGTTATTAGAAATATGACGGAACGAAAGACCAAGGAAAGAAAGAAGAATACACCAAAATGCAGGTGCTGCACCAAACACTGGTGGTTCTTTATTGTTGAATGCAACGAAAAGACCCGTAAATAACGAATAATGAAAGAATTCATATATTGACATTTCGTGCTCATTTCAAAATTTCTGCTTTGTTATTCCCATCATCCGGTAACCACAGGATGATCCACAAGAAAGGTGGCAGGATTCGAACCTATGGCCGGCCCGCCCCTGACCTGCTGGGTTGGTTGGGTGGCCGGGTTAGCACCCCTCGTCGCCTCTGTACCCGAAACAGATGCGCTGCGCTACCCAGCGCGTAACCTTTTCTCCCCTACTCCTCTTCTGGTTGTGCCATTACCAATCGCGGCCCCGGTCCGGCCGCCCCTGACCTAAGAAGAACGATTATCCTTATGACCAAATAAGGACCAGCTTACTTACTTCTCGAGCGATAGTTCCACGATCTCGACCCGCAACTTGTTGGGAGTAGAGGCATCAAAGCTTGCCCAACCTATACAAGGGGCTTGGAGATAGAGGGTTTTCTGGGGTAGATACAGTTTCCAGGTTGGATTTTTTAGATCAAATAGGACTAGTTGGGTAGATAGAGGTGGTAAAATCTAACCTTTCCATCGATGTTTAGTAGGGCGGGTCGCTTGAGTGTCAAAACCAAGCGGTGGTTGTTTTTCCTTGGCTCATCATTGATCGCTTGGAAAAGCAAGAAAGAAGAAACTGTATCCAAGTCCAGCACAGAAGAAGCCGAGTACCTTCTGTTGAGTAATTTCTTTTTGCTTATTTATAAGAGTAGTCGCAGAGTTCAGTCAAGCCTTAGCAAGGCTCTTTCAATAGAAAAAAGGGACAAGGTTGGCTTTCTAGCAATAAGTCGAGTAAGCGAAAGTCTTGCAGAACCTTGCTTGACCCGCTGACTTGGAACTATTTAAACACTACCTTTCCTGGAGAGTCAAGTTTTGAAAAAGAAGGTTCCAATGAATCCGAGGAAAGATGTTCGACCAAAGTGGGTAGATGGAATCATTTGAAAGGTTCGAAGACCTTTCGATTCCATTCAGGTTCTTGTTCAAGAGCAAGGATAAAAGAATAATTTTATAAATACGGACTAGACCAATGAAAGAGTAAATAAAGGATGGAATTCAGTGGATGGACAATTCTTGAACTCTACCCACACAATGGTTGTTTGGACAGTATCCGTCGACGGGCAGAACCTCGGGCGCCATCGTCTAACTATATATAATATAATGATTGTTAATCAACCAAGGGCCAAGCCCGAGGGCATGAGTCATTGCTTCTTTGTCTTCCATTCTAAGACAGAAGCAATTTGAACCCATGTCTATAAGTTCTATATCGCCGGAGGGCTTCCAGAGGGTGTGAATGCGTGTGAGGAGAGCTTTAGCTCTTTCCGAGCAGTTTCAAGATAAGTCCTTCTCGCCAATTCTATTGCCCTTTCCCGTTCATTGCCATTCTTGCTCTTGGTTGGGTACGCCTCCTAGGGGATGTCAGCCTTAGTGACTGAATGTTGGATCGTGTTCTAAGTCTTCTTCCTAGCGGCCTGGCTCTATGCTTGCTTGCTCGATAGGAGGCTGAGGCTCGTGCGTTAAGGTTTAGGTGTGAAGATCCATAAGATGAGGGGGGAGGTGCGTTCTCAGAGAGAGAGAGGGAATCATCTATCCAATTCCTATGTTCACAGAGGGGCTCAAAAAAGAGAGTGAGTGAAAATAATGCACTACATGGATGCTATTTGGACCCTACGAAAGTAAGCCCCGAGCTGGTCCGTACCAAGCAAGAAGATTGGCTTCATTTGTCATCAGAAGAAGCTCATGTTGGAAAGCAAGCATGTGCAAGAACCAATCAGGATCCGCGGGACCTGAGGTTTTCCTGGATGGATTGACCTACAACTGATTGACTCAGGCCCTTTCTCACTGACTTTTTCCTTCATTCGGAGAAGTCATCAGGAATAGAACCAGTGGAAAGTCGTATGCAGAAGAGAAGTGCAAAATAGGCAAAGACGAAGACTTTGGAAGCGAAAGATGCACCGATTGAAGCTCCTCCAGCCCAGCTGCTGTTTATTGAGCTCAAAGTGGATGAGAGAGAGGCTTTTCCATGCTCTCTATGCTATGGTCTTCTCAATTGCCTAGTCTCGGTTCAAAGACAGTGGAAGGATCCATCCATCGCATCGGCCTTTCTATCTCCACAGCGCTGACCTGCACTTTCCACCTAGTTCACCGACCTTACGAGTCTGATTTGGCTCTCTATTGTCCACTAAGGAAAGGCCAAAGAACTCCACTGCGACTGAGCAATCTCATTGATCTGACTGACCTTCCTACTCAGTATGGAAGGACTCTTGACTGACTCTGAGACTGAGTCTTCTGACTTGGATTGGTATACTGGGGTAAATTATAGCCTATCTATGGCGCTTTCAAAAACAAAAAAAAGGAAATCAATATCAATAGGGGCTCTCATCTTTTTGTCGAAATCTCTATGAGCTGAATGATGTCACTCGAGTGTTGAGCTTTCAAAGACTTTTTCAAGACCATCCAAGGCTTTCCATTCCGCAAGGCGTATAGAGCCCGCTTTTCTTCTTCGATGAGCAAGCTCTGGTGGATTTCCACGCCTTGGAAAGGAAGAATTCGCACTTCAAAGAGGAAGCTGAATCTAAGTAGGATATGAGTCGAAGTGATCTGCAACTAGCCCTTAAAGCATCAACTAGCCGCATACCTTCCATATCGAGATCGTGATCCAGATCCATATACGAGGCTATACCAGAGCAAGCACCAATAGCAGTTGAGAGGGTTCATGGATCAGTGGTTGCGTTATCTCCAATGGTATTGGACCGTTGGACAAGACGACTGGGTGTCTATTGAGACAATGTTGGATGCTCCTCCAGTAGATATTGATGGTATTCGTGAACCTGTTTCTGGATCTCTACTTTACGGAACGGAAAGAATATTATCTCAGGTGCCATTATTCCTACTTCTGTAGCTATACTATAGGTTTGCACTTTCTTCCAATCTGGGAAGCAGCATCCGTTGATGAATGGTTATACAACGGTGGTCCTTATGAACTAATTGTTCTACACTTCTGACTTGGTGTAGCTTGTTACATGGGTCGTGAGTGGGAGCTAGTTTCTTCAGTCTCAAGTCCTCCAGGAAGCGTCCAGCTTAACACAGACCGCTTGCTTTCTTTGCCTTGCCCTGAGACGCCATCCCTTCCCAAAGGCCGACTCCTACTCTTGGCTGTATTCATATTTCCTTCCAGTTCTGTGACCCCTCTGAGTCCTACTCTGAGTTCAGTCTTCCAAGGAGCTGTCCTTAAGGAGCGTCTGTCCAAGGAAAGCAAGCAAGCCAATAAGTGAGTCATTCCAATCAGTCCTTGCATTCCGGGCAGGCCAGTATGGTAGCAATGCTTTCTCTTTATGCTTTCTAGTATTCAGAATTCTTCTCTGATCAGGATCAGCCCAATTCTATGGACTACTCTATTATTGAACAGGTAATCCCGTCGGTTGTGACGCCGGAAGACAACACAGAGTTAATCCGCATTCCGTCGACAGAAAGCTACGATGAGGTGGCCCCTTTCGGCTATCTAAGGGGCATGTCCAAACTTCACTTCCTATTAGAGGGGAAGCAGCCTTGTCTTAATCCTCTTCAACCGCTTACGGATGAATCCGCCTTCTTTGCTTTGACGTATGTAAAGTAAGGACTAGTGGCTGGTGTATCCTAATTCCGCTTGTAGAATTTATCTTCTTCGAAGTTGGGATTCCTCTTATAGGTATAGTTAGAACACGGGCTTTTCCTCATTACTAGGGTCCCGTGATGGTCTGTGTTTTCGCTTCCAATTAGCAGGGCATCCCATTTCGGTCAGTAAAAAAGCCCAAGGAAGACCTGAACAAGACTTTTGAAGGTTACCTTCTAATTTCGCTCCCTTTTACTCTTCTTTTCTCTTGTCTTCGAAATGGTCTTGGCCCCGCTTATTTTATTGTACTTTTAATAAGTAATAGGAAGAATAGTCGAAGTCATACTCTAAGAGTTTGGGCAAAGGAGGCTTATAGTGGACTAAGAGAAATATCTTACTGCTATTTACATTCCTTCCATTACCTCCCATTTGTTCTAAAAAGGAAGCTCTTAGCCTAGAAAGAGAAAGCTAGCGAAGACTTGATGGTCCCTTTTCTTTTTCATAGGGTTGACGGAGGAAAAGACGTGAAGCTGCTAATTAATTGAGATGGAGGGAGGTAGGGTACCACGTCTCATTCTTTCAATCTCTTCACCTTCAAGCTTGGGATTTCTTTCAGGTTCTCTTTCACAGGATCAAGCGAAGAGCGAAGATGAGTTGACAGTTTAGTTTGAAAAGCTTATTCCGGGCTTCTAGATCGCCTTATTTTAAGAAATCCGCCTGTAGTGGTCCCCTTCCTTTATATTGGATCGATGGAAAGACGACCTATAGCCGAAGTCTTGGAACTCTTATTCGAGTTATATCTCGAATGTGAAGCATAGCTAGGAGAATCAACCTCTACTCTTTTTTTTAGAATAGTAATAGTACGAATAGGCAAAGATAGTAATAAAGCCTGTCTCTTCCATCAAGTTCTTTTAGGCCAGAGCCATTGGAGAGTTCCAGAGTTCCTCTATCTAGTCACTGGGATTCTATTTTTGTGAAAACTATACCTCTCTATCCTTTTCCCCAGCCTTTCTTTTCTCTCTCTTCCTTTCATTCTGTTTTGAGGCATGGGCATATATATCGCGATGCCGAATCCCCTGAGAAAAGCATATCCAGAGCTACCTTCTCATAAAGATATCCCGAGCTAGTTTCCATTCTTTCTTTTAAATTTTGAAAGTAGTTTCTAGAGCCAGTAAGAAAGTTTCCTTTTCTTTTTCCATCAGTCCCTATACCAATAGACCGAGTAAAAGTAGTTGTCCTCCTAGAGTATAAATAATATTAAACATTTTTAGTGCTAGGGGCATCTAGTTCAATTTCTTCTTTTTGGGTTTCTCTTGCAGCTGCCCTAAGAGAATACCTTCTCTCGTAAAGTTCCCCACCATCCCCAAAAATTCCATAGTAATTCCCTGGGAGGTATCTTTCTCGGTAGTTTCGGTTGGAGTTGCTGTCCTTCTGCCGGCCCTTACATGTAAAGTTTTGAAGTCGCTTTTGGAGATAGGTTAAATGGCTCCTTTTCAGCGAGAAGACAGTCTTCCTTCGTGCCAGTCTCTGTCTTTGTAGTGGCATTCTTTCATTCTTTCTAGCGGCTTTAAGTGCTAAACGCTAATTGTCCCTTGGTGTAGTGCTATTGTGAGGAAAGCGAAGCTTAGGAAAGAGAAGAGCATAAGCATATATAGGAAGGGAATGAGATGAATGACTTACGTACATGAGCCCACACAAAAAAACTCTCAGGCAAAAAGAATTGGAAATAGGCCACCCTTTTCTAGAACTGTTCGAAAGAACATATAGGAGAAAGCCGATCAACAGGCTACAGACACCACTTCTCGAGATCTCGCTTAGTCTTTGTTTGAATAGAGGTGCCGGAATGATCTTGCCGTGCCACTATTACCCTACACGAAGAGAGTAGATGTGAAACCGAATGAAAGGTGTTGGGATACTCCATCGCTACAGATTACCGACGCCTGCCAAAGGACGAATGGACTCCACCCCTACTTACCTGAGAGTCTGAATGAAGCCTTTACGCCAGCTTAGCTGCCGGGAGCAAAAGCATATCAGCATATCCAAGTCCCATCTTTTTTTAATCAGATCTAGCAGCGCTCACTACTAAGGCGAAAGAAAGGAGCAAGAGACGGCCGGAGATGCTCGCGCAGGAACAAGCGTAGGCCTATAGCGCGCCCTTCACCCAGTAAGAAGTCTTTTTCTTGGCGAAGCGAGGAAGCACAGTTGCGCGCCTCTCCATAGCCCCTCTATACTCTATAGGCTATTAGTACCAAGCGCCTGATTTGGAAGCTTGCTGTGTAATTTCATAAAGAAAGAAAAGTGTGTGAACCTCAGCGAATCCAGATTTCAAACTAGCCTCCTGGGCTGAACCGACCTTTTTATTTTAATAGATTATTACTATCAATAAAGTAGGAATGGTAAAGAAAGAGATGCACTTTCTGGACACAGGATCCAGAGTTTTTTCGAGAAAAGGTCCCTTCCCTCAATATCATGATCGGGTCGACCAGGCCAGATCATGAGTGAATAGAAAATCGAAAATGTACATAGCTCTTCCAGCAATTTTTTTTAAACCACTTATCCTAGGTATAACATAAAGAAAATATATATATATTTCTTTGTTTTTCTGGAAGAGTGATTTCGTAAATGCGAGGTACCGGGGGGCAAAGAGAACTGCAGGCCGAGGGGTATCCCGCAGTTGAAGACTCCGTTCTGCGTCTTCTTCGAGAATTGATGCATGACCGTCTCACCCCAGAACCTACCCCTTCCCAGCGGGACCGCGTAATATAACTATTATGTGACGAAAAATTGGATAGTTGGAGACTCCTGCGGGTTCATCAAAGCTTATGTGAGCAAAGAACGGCTAGCCCCTATTTCGAAAGGGCACTCCAACACCTGGAGGAAATCATCTGTTCTGGAGTTACAAACAAGGGACCCCATTCTGTTGACTCTACCAGATAGAAAAAAACCCGTATTTTATCAAAAGAAGAGTTTGATCCGAGCTCAGAAGGAATAAAAACCTGCGCCAGCGCCGCTGGATGATGCAGAACGCTTTTTTTTATAGAGAGAGAGAGTCAAGGGGACTTCTGCGGGCGATTCTGTAACCGCAGGCAGCCCAGCCGACTTAATGATGGCCGCGCATGAGATCGCATGAGACCACTTTGATGTTGAGTCGGGGGATGCGAACATAGTGGCCCTAAAATACCTTCTGCGCTAAGGCGAAAAACTTCCATTTTGAGACCGCGACCCATCGCGGAGCACTTTCTCACTGATTTAGTGAGATAAGTGTGAAATTCTCCTCCACAAGACTCTGGAAAAAAGGGCTTGGGTACGAGAACATAATTGGAAGAAATAAGGATCGAAGTTTAGACCGCTCACAGTAGTTCTACCTATAGAAAGGATCATCAGAGAGGAGACAACCCATTTCTGATTCCAGCCTAGAAGACTAGTAAAAGGAAGGATCAATAATGTTATATATTTCAGGAGCTAGATTAGTTGCCGATAAACAAGTAAGAATTGCCTCAACAAAAATTTTTGGAATTGGACTTAAAAAAGCCATTCAGGTTCGTTATCGATTAGGTATCAGTGGGAACATAAAGATAAAAGAATTAACTAAGTATCAGATCGACCAAATTGAACAAATGATAGGTCAAGAT